TAATCCAGGAACATTTTCATATATTTTGTATCATTTTGGCGGCATGGCCGAGTGGTAAGGCGGGGGACTGCAAATCCTTTTTCCCCAGTTCAAATCCGGGTGTCGCCTGATCAACAGCGGCATGGCCAAATGGTAAGGCGGGGGACTGAAAATCCCCCTTACCCAGTTCAAATCTGGGTGTCGCCAGATCAACAAAAGACTCCAAATATCTTCTTCTGTTAATATAACTCGCCGAATTATTGCCTATCAGAAAGGAAAAGTGAGGGGCTGCTCATTCTTATTTGCTTCTAAGCATAAGCATCTTGGCTTGGCTGGGTGGGGTTTGTATAAAAGATTCTAAATCCTTGCATCTAGGAGTCAAAGAAATATGCCATTTCTTAATAATAGAGGGGGGATTACCAAGACTCCGGGATTATCTTTGACTACTTACTAAGTATTTCTTAATTACAATGACTGGATCTTGAACTAGATTGGAGAGCCTTATTAAAATGGAATTAGATAGTTGTAGTTGTGGTAAAGGAAAGGGGCCGAAGGCACTTTATATACGAACGACGGACTCGCGCGAATCTCTGAGTACTCGTCGGGATATTGATTGAATAGAGAGTTTCCTTTTATAGAAGAAAGGTAGGGTAAAAGTAATTTCTTGTTCGGCAACCCTTAATCAAGATCAAGAATATACTGTCCTCCTACTATTTCATAGAGATAATTGTAGAAAAAGATAGGGTTCGAGTTATATCAAATGGGGAGTTGGGGGTAGTGATTTATATTTCGATACTTTTTACTTAGAAAGATCAACAAAAATGGAATAGGCCTTATGAGTACTTTACTACATATTCCATTAAAAACATTCCCTTAAGATATTACTACGTATTTTGCTTGTTTCCCAATTAAAAAAAGTCATACATATAAGAATTTCTTATGAGTTAATTTATTGGAGTGCTTTATCCCTAGTGTTAGGATGTTAGCCCTTTTGACTCTGCGCCATGGATTCCACTATTATTAGTGAGTAAAAGTGGGATAATTCCTTCATATTTATAGAGATAGGGGACATAATTTACATGGATATAGTCAGTCTCGCGTGGGCTGCTTTAATGGTAGTCTTTACATTTTCCCTTTCACTCGTAGTATGGGGAAGAAGTGGACTCTAGAGGTACTACTAATTGTTGATCTAACTGTATCAATTATTTTATAGATCATTCTACAAGGCGTTTTGAACTATTTAAAATCCAAATATCTTCATCAAATATCTTCATTTCGAATTCAATTGGATTCGAAATGAAGTAATGTATTATATTAATTATAATGTTTCAATCAAACCGGATATTTTATTTTATCGACTCGTTTCATATCACGGCTCAGGCCTTAAAAATAGGTGAAGTTTCTTCTTGCCTTTCGAAATCTAAAGAAGTAATCGATTGACCCATTGACAAAAATTCCACGAAACACCTTTTCAAAAGACTAAAAAAAACGATTACTACATTCTTTTTTTAGACCATATCCCTTTTCCTTCATTGATTTGATTCTTTTGGTAGATACCGAGATTCGGATTGGAAATCCTAAAAAATATAGTAATTCGAATCATAAGAATAAGACGATTCTGATTATTTCAGATTAATCAGAATATAAAGAACAAGTAGATGAAGCAAATAAGAGGAATGGGTCTCTAGTTCAATTCCATATGTGGAATTGATATCCACATATATCAAGATAATATTGTATGTAGATTACATCAATCTAAACCTCTGTTTAGATACTAGAGTACTACTTTGTAGATTGTACAACTTTAATACACTACAATAACACTAATAGCTAGATAGTATGGTAAGAAAGAATTATCTATTTCTTTCTTACCATACTATCGGATCTCATAGAATACTTCGAATTATAGTCCGTTCATTCATTTAAGACACGAAAGAAATGGGAATCCTTTTCCCATTTCATTGAATTTCGTCAATTTTTGATAAGAACTCGGAACCCAAGTTTCATTCAAACTTAATAACTAACTAATTATTTTGACTAACCGTTTTTACGTAAATGATAAGTAGAAAAGCAGTAGGAACTAGAATGAATAGTGCAGTAGCAATAAATGCAAGAATATTAACTTCCATAATCTCATCGTTTTTTTTTACTTCACAATAACTCGGGATTTGGTCCCATAGAGAGGATAAACCTTTTGCCTTTATTTTAATTCAATAAAAAATCTCTCGATTATCTTGAATCCGATCAATATCATAAATAACAATATAGGAACTATCAAATCAATTCGTTGTCGAGAATTGAATAGTATAACATAGGAAGTGCTTTTATCCATAGCGAATCCAAACTTGGATTTTTGACCCCCCCCCAATTCCTTGATTTCTCACCCATTTCCTTTCTTTTTTTTTCTCTAATCTACTTTACGTCTTCCTTTCTTGTACAATTATTATCTAATGAAATATCATCAGATTTCACTTCCATCAGTTACATAGTTACAAACCCAAACAAAGAAAAAAATAAAATA